TCCCGTGATCCGAAATCGAGATTGACCGGGATTCCACAGCCCAAGTTTGCCTATGAAGAGCAAATCGAATTGTATTAGTGTCTATAATGGATTTTTTTTGGGTAATACTAATCGATAGGGCCTCATTGGTAAGTGCTGCAAGATCTTGTGTGGTTATAGACCGGAATCCATTAGTATCGAACATTTCCTTTTCAAAGTGAAATCCTCTAGTATATGAAAGAGTGAAAAAGCGCTCTCGTTCTTGTGTACTAAGAAGCCTTCGTACCTTAATGCATGTATTGAATCTATTTGAAGCTATTAGAGCGGGATCCACTTTTTTGGGAAGATGAGTCGAAGCAATAACAAGAGTATTTCTAGTGGAACGTCCTTCACAATCCCCAGAGAGAGAGTTCATTAATCCGGCCAGGGTTGTCCTATCCTCCAGATCCACATCATGAATGTTTGGAATCCATAATATGCAAGGAGTCATTGCTCTTACTAATGCGAATTGAAGGGAGATACCAAGTAGGTGCCGGTCCCATTCCTCCATCCATAACTCCCACAACTCGGTCTCCGCCTCGTCCAGCTCATCCACATCATGACCCTCAATTTCGTTGATGAGAATGGACTCAGGTAAAAAATTTAACTGAGCATCAACAGAAATCCCCAAATCAATCATATCCTGAATAGCATGCGTATACTCAATACCATCAAGATCACGTCTCGTATCCATCTCAGCCTGATCCTCAATCTCGTCATCCTCACGAGTATCAGGAAGACTCCACTCCTCAATACCCCAGGAAGTGTCCTCCTCTTCCTCCACCTCCACACTAAGACTAGTATCGTCATACACATACTCCAGCTGGTCACCATAGATCTCATCCAAATGCTGGAAAAAAGGCCAGGAGGAGCGCGCTTCCATCTCTAACGTAATAAGGGGAAAGTGGGTATTTTTCGCTAGGGATTTGATCAAATAGGATCGTCCAGTTCCTATAGAACCTATCACTAAAATACCCCTAGGGGGGGATAGGTCTAAGCGGAGCGAAAAGGGTTTTTCATGAGATGGGAAATGAAAAGCATTAACCCCACACGAGGTTTTTGAATAAGTCATTGTCTGATAATGAGCAAGGAATATCCGTCTTTCTGCTAAAGAGGATGTATTGAACTCATAACCCATTAGATACTTCTTCTGAAGGTCAACTACGTGTCGTAAGTACATTTCTCCCGGTTGTTCAATCATTTGAGAACCAGAGGCATTCTTTGAACTCTGAGTCAGACTCAATAGAATTTGATCAACCCCTTTTTCTGTCGTTAAGGTGAGGGTGGAGAACTGAAGCAAGTTGCCTCTGTCGCAATCATCAATAGCCACAGAGGTCGAGAGCAAGGATTCTATTTTATCATCAATCCAAGCACCATACACCCTTTCTCTTTTTCTTATCAATGAATAGATCTCTTTACTTGTATGACTTAGATGTCTCGTATTTATCGAAAAAGTGATTCGATCGATGGGATTTGGTATGAGACTGATAAGATCGCTGATATCGATGAGATTGAGATTCCAATTAGAAAAGTTTGATTCGACCCCATAAGCGCGACCACCACCCTCTAGCATGTTGCCGACTACAGAAAGAGACTCCTTTAGTTCTTCCATAGCAACTAGAAAGAGATTCTTTAATCCGAAAGAATTCAGTTCAGATGGAGGATACCTATCCATCAGTTTTCGCAACTCAATCGTGTATGATGGAATCATCAAAGATTTGACCTTTTTGAGCTCTGTCTGTAACTCACCATAGTCTTTGGAAAGACGGGAAAGATATGTACAAACGAGATATCCAGCAACAAGAAGAAGTAAAAGGGTTGAATAGAGGAACTCCAGAACATTGGGTGATCTCAGATGTGTATGTGTCAATGGTGACTCATTATTTCGACGAATCCTTTCTGCAGACAGAGTAAGATTTCGTAAACACATCCTCGAAATCTCCCTTATCCGGTTCCTTTGTGGAAGAACCCATTTTTCCTGAAGAATTTGCCACGGTCTAATGACCCCCTGCCTAATATCATCCCTAATATCACCCAGAATATGATCAAAAAGGGATACACAATTTTGACGGATACCTAGACTGAGTATCGGCACTAGGTCTGAAAAAAGATCTAAAAATAGCAAAGTTAGATATTTGTACCCTGTCGAAGTAAGGAACCATGGCATATATGTTTGGAAGAGATTCCATTTTGAGAGAAGGGTTCGATACATCTTCGAGAGAAGAGTTCGAAACATCTGCCCTTTCTCAACGCATTTCTTTATATTTCGACCAAGATTCCGTTTTTTCCTCTTTTCGGACGGTAAATCTTTTTCAGAATATGGAGTGTGAATCAAACCCATGTTTGAATTGAAATTGAGATCTTGATGCAAGTTCTTCCTTTCTGAATCAGATAAATGAATATCTGAAAGAGGTTGAAAAGAAGTTCTTTCCAAATCGACCATTTGTCCCTCTGTTAGAGGTGTTTCAGAAATGTCGGCGATCGAGTAAAGGGCTCTATCAACTAATGGAACAGATCGAGTTGGGAAATGGAAAGATTTGCACAAGTTATACCTTTCGTCACCACTTTGTGGAAAATCGTCAGGTATGAGTATCTTAGATACCTGAGGTATGAGTATCTTAGATACCTCTGACTCGATTGGTAAAAGAGTAGCTCTCTCCCCAAAAGCATGTTTTTCGCTGCACAAAGAAAATGGTTTCTTGCGAATGAAGAAAGTATTAAGGAATTGTCCATACAAAAAATCAGAATTCTTGAAACGAGCTTTTTCCACAACAAAAGGGAAGATTTTGTTACAATAGAAGGAGAACCGATGTGGATTATTCAAGAATCGAAGTCTATTTGCTTTATAAAAAGCAGATATCAATGAACTTCTCTGAAATGCTTTCACGGGATTCATCCAATTCTCTTCATCGTCGAATAGAATTGAGAAATAGGAATCCGTGTTATCAATTGTTCCTACAATTTTGGATTTTTGGGAAGTCTCATGATCATCCAATAAGCAGGGTTTCAATTTGTTCAAATGAAGGATTTGAAGACCTATTGATTCTAACAACGGATTGCAGGGTTGATCAGTCGGACCCTTCAATTCATAGATGCGGATCTCGGACCTATGAATGGGGATATTCCCGCAACTCACAAAGAAAAAAGGCAGTAACTTCGACAACAAGGGAAGTACCTTCGACACCAAGAGAGGTAACTTCGACAACAAGAAAGGAAGTGACTTGTACAAAAAGGAACGAACTAATACGAACAAAAAGAAAAGACGTGCCTTAGGAAAATCTTGTTTGTCAATAAACACGGACCAATCAATCGAATATTGAGATTGATGGAATCGATCGAAGACTGCTTGAAAACGGCTCTTCTGCACTTGAAAACGGCTCTTCTGCACTTGAAAACGGTTCTTCTGCTCAGAAACGAAATGTTCCAAATGTTCCTGGAAAGTCTTGCCCCCCTTGGACCATTTGTCTCTATATGCGGCAGGATCCCGATTCATGGATCTCTCGATAAAAAGAAGAGGATCGAAGCTTTTCTTTCGACTCTTTTTCAAACTCGAGAAATGTCGGTTGACCGTATATTTCATTAGAGTTCTATGACTCAGAGTATCATTTCCTATTTGAGCCCCTGGAATTCCAGACTCGAAGTTGCGAGCGGATCGATTCATTAAAAAGAATCGATCCAATACCTTTCTTATGTACCCCTTCTCTTGGATGTGAATCAGATCCATTTTCGGACTATATTGATTGACTGCCCTCATTATGTTGTTGATAGCAAATACCACTCTTTTTGGATCTTCCAAATCATTCCCGCAGGAGATCCGGACCCGTTTTTTTCTGATCCTTCCATAAAGAGATTCATTCTCCTCTTCATAAAAAAGAGGAGGTAGAACCAATAAAGATTTCTTTTTCGACTCATCCCTGGAGTGGAATACCTCACTCAAGGATTGTTTTTGATCCAATCCGTAGGAATCAATAGAAAAGGAAAATCCCTTATGATACACCTGATCTGGCTCGGTTATTGATAGAGTGAATAGATCCGCCCTTTCTTCAAATCGCTCTTCTGATTCAAAATCGCGATCTAACGTGTATCCCCCCCTGCTACGGTCATGGAATAGATTCAATAAATCAAAAAATGGATTTTTTTTGAAAAATGAAATCTTCTTGGAACTGTCCACATCCAGTTCATCCTTCGGAACCCTATCACATCCCGGATCTGATGAAATAGGATAAATTGATACGGTCTTTTGTAAATACGTAATGATCTTGAATAGATTCACTATTTCTTTATTTTCCGATCGCCGGTAGGGTACAAAAGAAAGGTCTTGCTTCAACAATTTCTGATCTCTAGTGAACCTCTCAGTAGGATTCGAACTCAGATAAAGTTCTGACCATCTGTCAGAGAAAAAAGAACGAAGGGATCTTGTAGAATTCCCAACAAATTCTTTGATTTCTTCCTCTGTTCGTTCCAAGGAAGGAGAAGGATGCCAAAGAATCGATTCTTCTTTTATTTGTTGAATCTCTCTGATCAATGTGGGATATTCTGAATCCTCCAGAAACTCCAGATATTTGCTATTTTTCTCTTTGAATGAGATCTCAATCCCAGCCACGCTTTTCTGAGCTCTTTTACAACTAGAATCCCTCCTTTTTCCCATCCAGCTCCACCACCACCGCGAACCCCATCTAGATTCGGGCATGATCGACTTTTTAGTGATTGGGAGAGCCCAAGTACTCTCATTCGGATCCAGGAAAGAGCTCTCAGGGATCTTTTTTCCTTTTGGAAGATAGAGGAGCGGAAGAATCAACCTATTGATATTGGAAAACCCAATAGATTCTTCCAATGTATCATTTCTGTGTCCAATGGGATTCAGGGGTATAGGAAGAACCCCTGTCAAATAGCTCTTTTTGTTTTCGACCATATTCCGACGGCTCATCCTATACATAAGGACTACTACTACAAATAGTAGTACACGCCCGATCGTGAAATGTCGAGTCTTTCTCCAACCCCGTGAGTTGCGTGAAAGTAGGATCTTCCAAACCCGTGGGTCCAATAATTGAAAAGCACGTTCTGGGTTGAAAAAAATTTGAATCAAAGTGCCCAATGAATTCAATTTGGTCCAGGAATCTAATAACTGGTGAGAATTCTTGATCTCTCGAAGGATCCCTTTTAATTCGAGAATAAAGAATTGAAGAAATAATTTGAATTCTTGTTCATCCATAAAAAAAGAACTCCTCCTCTACAAGGTAGAAATGAGTTTTGAAAACTGAACTCTATAGGCATATTCCTCTTATCTTTCTCTACGCTAATTCGCAAAACTACTTTTGGAACAACGACTTTCATTGTTGAACTCTTTTACAACAGGAAAAAACCAAAGGCCTCTGCCCTTGCATCCCTTGGGTAGTTGGTAAATAGAAAGGGAGGGCAAAACTTTTGGTTTTTTCATGACTTTCAAAAAGATCTAAAATTTAACCGTCCTCTCCTTTCTCTTTCTTTCGATTCTGCTTGCGTTCGTCTCTTTGTTCCCGACGTATACGCATTCGCTCATTCTCTTCTCGCGAGATTTCGTCCTCTCTTTCTTGCCTCTCGGCCGCCTTATCCTGTAATTCTGCAACTAGTTTATCTAGAGCTTCCCGTTTCATTTTTTTGACGCTATCCGTTGCCAGTGTCCTCAACAATTGCTCGAAGGCGGCTATCTCGCCCTCCTTGAATGAAATGTAGCTTATGTGGCAGTTGAGGCAATAGTCGTACACCATACACGCTTTTTCGAGTTTCTCGAGAGATGCTTTTATTTCTTCGACTATAGACTTCACAAGGATCTTTTGCTCAGTGTATCCCGTTGTCAGGTTCCGGATATTCTTAAGTTTTTGGATAGATGACCTGAGTTCTTGGAGTATCGACTCGCGTATCGACTTGTAAGTCCTATAGTGCGTTTCCACTACATACACGAGCAAAAGAAGGTCCTTATTCCGGGAAATTATGCTCTCACGAGCTATTTCCCAGTGATCTACCCAGCCACGGGAGAGCCCTTCTTCCCAACCAGGCGGACCTGGTTGGTGTTTCTTTTCCCTTTCCTGGGCTTGCGCCCGCTTTCTTTCAAAGTACTTTTTTTTGGCTGCGTCGGTCTGCAATAAGATACTAAAAAGCTCCATGATTTTAGCCGAAGCTTGAAAAATAGCTTCCTGAGGATTTATTTTACTGTCTGTCCAAATATCTAGAACAAGGGTTTGTAAAGTTTCAGTTTCTCCTTCATATTCATAGGAATCAATAGTACTATCTACTTTGTGAACTAGCGTTTCGCGGTTCCATTCACCCGATATTTGGGTAAGTAAAGCCTGGCGGAATGCGGTTTGTATCCATTTAAATTGCGCTGTAGTTAGAGGAGCCAGGCAAAACCTACCATAATGAATCCCGTTGTCTAATTCTTTCGAATCGACATATTCTGGCTGCGAAATGATACTCAAAAGATGAAAGATTTTCTTCAAAGCTTGCAACAGTGCTTCATAAGGCTCGCTTGGAGGCTCACTCCAAATTTCTAGAAAAAGGCTTTGGAAACTTTCTCCTTCATATTCATAGGAGTAGATACTACTATCTACTTTATGAATGGGCCTGAAGATTGCGTCGATCGAATAACCTTCTTCATCTGGAACAGGCGTTTCGCGGTTCGATTCCCCCGAATCGATTTCTATCTGTAATTCTACAAAAAAGGGAATGGGTTTCGTTATGGTCGCAATGTGGTGACTTTCATCAACTACCTCAATCCCGGGTGGGAGTTCGATATCCACGGCCATTGCCGTTTGAGGACCTTGTAGATCTAGAAGAGCAACCAAGGGGCCATGGCCAGCTAAATCTTCCAAATTACCCCTTAATTTGATTTGGCTCAAATTATGTAAAATTTCCGGGATCGATTCCTCAATTCCAACGATGTTCATCAAATGGTTCGATGCGTTTTTCATTTTCGCACGAGTAAAGCGCGCACAAAGTATCTCCGTCAACAAAGTCTGTCGCACTGCATTTTTTATCAACTGACATTGCTCATTTGTTAGAGGAGCCAGGCCAAATCTACCACACCGAAGTCCGTTTTCTAATTGAGCATACTCCACATATTGCCATTCTGCGAAGTGATTTGGGTTCGACATCTCGAAGCCAAAGTACTTGTCGTTTGGCATCTTGAATCTTAATTTCTTGTCCTTTTTGTCGTCTCTCATACTCTAATTTTTCATTTTGTTCTTAAAGATCATATTTCTATTTGTTTAGAAGTAGATCCAGTGGATTTGGAAGGAAATAAGTTTCTTTTCTGTGGATTGGAGTCGTGATTTACGGAAAAGTTTTGAGTTGAAATAATACAGATTAGGGCCGATCGAGCTTAGGTGGAGTTGATTCCGTCTACAGAATCAAGATAAAGTGTACACCATCACCATACTCGAGGGATGAATAGTTTTCATCTTTTTTGGGGGTGTTCCATTTTTTTTCTACGTACGTCTTTTTTTA